GATACACGTAATGAATTCCAGACATCCCACAAACAAAACAAAAACAGTATAAACAAAAAGGTTTACAGAATTTTTTGATCATACATAAGTATCGATCGACAATAATTTGTTGCTTTTTACCAACTTGATGTTAAGGAATTTCTGGACCTAGAAATTCATTTCATACAATTGAACCTTTTCAAACTGTTTCTTTTTAAGAACCAAAAAAACTTGTGCCAAAATAACAGATGCCAAGAAGAACAAAAGGCCTTGGACACGTAATGGATCTTGAAGCACTATTTCTGCATCTCCCTGACCAAACCCTCCTACATTGGGATTGCTTGTTAATGGTTGATCAAGCTTGATGGATTCACCCTCTGAAACAAGAAGTTCTGGTCCTGGAGGTATAATATCAACCACTTGATGTCCATCCGATGCATCAACTATGGTTATTTCATATCCTCCTTTTTCTTTACGTAATATTCTGCTTACTATACCTGCTGATGTAGCATTATAGACTGTATTGTTACTCTTGCTCCCATCAGGATAAATCTGACCCCTTCCTCTGTTCCCACCTACATATATGGGATATTTTAAGAAGTGAACGTCTTTCCTCGTAGCAGGGTCGGGGGAAAGAATGGGAAAGGCGATTTCACTATATTTCTGACCGGGAACAGGACCTATCACAAGAATATTTCTTTTATTGGGACGATAACTCTGAAAAGACAGATTTCCCATCTTTTCTCTCACCTCGGGAGAAATACGATCGGGGGGGGCTAATTCGAATCCCTCGGGTAAAATAAGAACAGCCCCTACATTCAAAGCCCCCTTTTTACCATTAGCAAGAACTTGTTTCAGTTGCATATCATAAGGGATTTGAACAACTGCTTCAAATACAGTATCAGGAAGCACGGCTTGCGGAACTTCAATATCCACGGGCTTATTAGCTAAATGGCAATTGGCACATACAATTCGTCCAGTTGCTTCTCGTGGGTTTTCATAACCCTGCTGCGCAAAAATGGGATATGCATTTGAAATAGATGCCCGAGTTATTACATATATCATGATCGATATAGAAATCGATTGAGTCATCTGTTCCTTTACCCAAGAAAAAGTATTTCTATTTTGCATGTCCAATCATTGATCCCGGAATTTCTACAATAAATTAGATAGGTAGCTAGTATAGTTCCCTATACACGAGTCTGTCATTGTACTGGGATAATTGTACTGGAATATAGGACGAATACCTTGAAGAACTAGAAGTATAAAGAATTAAGTAAGATTGAAAATGTTTTCTTTATATACGAAGAAAGATTCTGATTTGATTGATATCAGGAGATCAAATGAGTTCTTCATTCATTCATTGAATGATAAATGACTACAAGTGAAGGAGATACACGATTTAAATAATAGAAGATCCAATATTTCACAATTGTATCTAGAATAACTGGAAAAGTGGAAACAAGACTAGATATAATTTGATCGTTATGAACCAATCCAAAATCGTTGTAGACCGAACCAATCATTAGTTCCCAACCATGGGTCGAATGAAATCCGATCCATAAATCAGTAACTAAAAGAATCAAAAAAGCTTTTATTGTGTCACTTAAGTTATAGAGGAATTCCTGAATCCAAGAATTAAGAATGACAAGTTCTTCATTACCCAGAATAAAATAACCACTTAGAATAGCGAAACAAATTATATTTGTCGAGAAATCCAAAATGATATGGAGATGATATTCATTGTGTGTTTTGACCAATTGTATCGTTTCCTTGTGTATTCCTGTACGAAGTTTTTGTATATGCGTCTCCGGGTACTCCTTTATCATTTCATCCAAGAGGAATAGTTCTTCCAATTCTATGAATCTTTCTAGAACGTTTTTCTCTTGAATATCATTCAAAAAAGTTTCGGATTTCCCGGTATTCCACCAATTAGTAACCCAAGGTTCCAGACATTTATTAAATGAGAGAGAGACCCACCAGGGCAAAAATATTATGGATGAAATATATGGGAGGGAGACCCAGGCTTTCTTTTTTTTTTTCATTTTTATCCTAAAAGGACCCTTATTCTATTTCTATATTCCTTTCCTTATAGATCCGAGATCTAAATTATTAGACAAAAATAGGAAATAGATCCATGGGTTCAATACCTTTTTATAGAACTCGTACTTCAGAGAAATATCAGATAGAGTCGACGGTTGTATTAAAAAGGAAATTAGCAAGTTTTTTTTTTTCAATTTTTTATTCAGTTCATTTCAAAATACTTCAATTGGTACCCGCAAGAAATAGGCCAATTCGGCAGCTTTTTGTTCAATTTCTCGTGGAGTAAAATACTCATCAGTACGAGTCAAGGGAATGGCTCCTTGGCCTCTGATTTCCATATAAAGGACACGACGAGGATAAAGACCCTCTTTAACCTCCATTCTGATGGATTGGATATCTCTCATAAGTAAGCGAAGGAAGATGCGACGATTTATTCCAGGAAATCCCCAACGAAAAATACACACTATTCCTTCTTTTCTATCGAATCGGTCATAACCACTACCTACATTCCATGAAATTGTGCACCACAAATAGGAGCTAATGAATAGACCTGCGATCCCATAGAAAGACATCACTATCCCTTGTGGAAAAAAAATAATTTGCTGAGATGGAAATACGGATATCAGATTCCTACCAAGATAACTGGAAGTTCCAACCACTAAGAATCCTAGTGAACCTAAAAAAAGGATACAGGCCCAGAAAAAATTACTTGTTTTTCGAGACCCCATTATAAGTTCTATCCATATATGTTCTGATCGCCAATTCATACTCTACTAGATCCAGTTGCATTCGATTGGAATTGAGAGAATAACCCAAATGAATTTTACTTTCTTGATCCCGAAGTAACTTTCATTAACTAGCACTATTCTGATGTAAACCGTTAGAAGTAATTTGTTAGATACATTGACTTTCCATTTAAATAAAATATTCGCCGATCCATTTTTAATTTAACCAGCTATACCTGCATATACATGCATTTATGCGGATATCATGCATCCGCATGCATAACAGTTCTTTCATTTGTGTTCGTAAAGAGTCACATATCGTACCATATTACACTAAATAAATATCTGTATTATGATCCAGTGTTGAAATAAATTGATGAGATTTGGTCCCATCGGATCTAGACAATCTTATTTTTTTGGACATGAAGAGATAAAGAAGCCATTGCAATTGCCGGAAATACTAGGCCCACTAAAGGCACAAAAATAGAGGGTAAGTTGAGATCTGTCATAGAATGGGTGCCTCGATTTAATATTTCTATCTATTAGAAAGAGAAAGATATCTTATGATATGATAAGTATATCTATCCTAAGTATATCTATCCTAAGTATATATCATAAACTGTATTATATTTATAATATAATTTAATAATTATATTTATATTATATATAATATAAATATAATTTATAAGTAGTTAATAAGTAGTTAATATAATAAGTAGTTAATAAGTGCAAGGAATGTAGAACTAAATAAAATAAGTGTACCTATTCATCTTTCTACACGAATATGTATGATAATTCGCTTTATTAATATATTTTAATATTCTTCTCCCATCCTTATTTCTTTCTATCTTTCTAATCTAATAAGGAGTTTATAAAGATTTTATTAGGAGTTTGCGACTCTAACTAATTCGATCCATCCAACAAACGGGGATTCATAGTAAAATAAAAAACGGGGGTTATCGATAGATATAGAAATAACTTCTATTCTCTATTTTATATTTATTTCTTTTTATTTTGATTTCGATATTTTTTTTTATTGTCTATATTAATACGTAAGAAGGCCAGATAATTTTTTTTTATTTTCCCTAATTCCTCGGAGGGAAAAATTCACTTTTTTATCCTGTTGATAGAAGGTTCGTGATTACTAATCATGAATAGAGGTAGGATAAAAAAATAGATCTGGAGGAAAAAAAAAAAGTAATTACCCGAAACTTCTAACTCTTATTACAAGTAGAACTTATGTCATCAAAGAAAACACCATTCTTTTTAGTTTTTTTTTGATTACGATGAACTAAATACTTGTTCGCTACAAATAACTGAATTTAGTGCTATACTTTATTAATTTTTTGAATTTTGATTCAAGGGAAAGAAACCGTGGAGCTGAAATAACTCACTCAGAACACCTTTTAAAGGATTACGTGGTACAATTGGGTCAAATAAGCCTTTATGGAATAAATACTCAGCCGCTTGTGAACCATCGGGTACTGTCTTATTCAATGTTTGTTCAATTACTCTTTTACCCGCAAATGCAACGTAGGCATTAGGTTCAGAAACAATGACATCTCCCAACATACCAAAACTGGCTGTTACTCCACCGGTTGTAGGAGATGTAAGGATTGATACATAGAATAATTTTTTATTTGATTGATAATTATATGAAGCGGAAGATATTTTAGCCATTTGCATCAAACTCAAACTTCCTTCTTGCATGCGCGCTCCTCCAGAAGCACACACAATAATGACAGGTAAAGATCGATTAGTAGCATACTCGATCAAACGGGTGATTTTCTCGCCTACTACGGATCCCATACTACCTCCCATGAACTTAAAATCCATAACTCCAATTGCTATGGGAATACTATTTAGTTGACCTATGCCTGTTTGAACAGCTTCAGTTAAACCTGTCTTTCTTTGATAAGAATCGATACGATCTCTATAGGGTTCCCCCTCTGAATGAAATTCAATGGGGTCCATAGAGACCATATCTTCATCCATAGGATCCCAAGTCCCCGGATCAATCGAAAGTTCGATTCTATCTGAACTGCTCATTTTCAAATGATATCTACACTGTTCACAAATATTCATTTTTGACCTAAAAAATTTTTTATAATTTAATCCATAACAATTTTCGCATTGAACCCATAAATGTCTGTATTTTTTATTTCTACCGAAATCATTAGATCTTCTTCTTATATTGAAATCACTGCCATTTTTACTAGTTCTTATACCAGAACTCCCACTTTCACTACCAGT